GGAATCGAACCCGCATCGTTAGCTTGGAAGGCTAGGGGTTATAGTCGACGTCGATTCAGCATTTTGAACGTCTCTAATTCAAAACCGAACATGAAACTTTGGTTTCATTCGGCTCCTTTATGGATATGGATGTGAACAAACTTACAAAAAAAATTCTACCCATAACATCTATGTCAACTTTTGTCTGACTACTAATTTCTTTCTAGATGATCCCTCTAGAAGAGAGTAATTCTAACAATCTTTCTAGTTACTTCGTTCTCTATTTTTATTTGAGACGGTCCTGAGGAAAGGGATTTTGTTTCCACCGAGCTAAAAAAACAGGTCGATGCCTCTAGTAAACCAGAGTCATCATTTAATAGCTATTTTTATTCAATTTTTTATTTGTAAAGCAAAAATTGAAGATTTAGTTACGATTAGAAACCTACTTGCTATCTTTATCCATGGATCCTTTACTCATACTGATTCAATTGGAAGTATTAATCCAATTCCAAAATTATGTTTCGTAATTTCATAATCCAATTTGTCACTTTCTAAGTGATCCTTGGATGCAAATCACGAGAATGTATATTTTTTCTCGAATCCTTGATTGAGAGGTAAAGGATTAAATCCTTTTCTTTTTTCAAATAAAGTTTTTGGTCGGAATACGAATCAAACCGAAAACAAAGACCCTTTAACTATCAAAGGGTTAAAAAAACGAATCACACTTTTACCACTAAACTATACCCGCTACAATTCAATTATTGTATACAACTGGACCTTTTGTCGAACCGGAAAATGGGTATGATAAGATGGGATCATCAAAGAATCAAAAAATTTAGCATAAGCATATTTCCCCTCTTTTTTTTCGTTTTCGCGGATGGAAATAGTCGTTCTTCTTTTTTTGTTCGTGCTTGAATATTGCCTATTCCCTTTTTTTATATATTTATATATATTAAAACTATATATATTATATATTATAATATATTATAACTTTATAAATAATATATATTTAAATATATATTAAAGTTTATATAATACTATTTCTATTTGTATACTACTTTATACTACTTTATTTATATATCTTAATTTATATATATAGTTATTTATAATTTATATATAAATATATAATAATATATAGTAAAAAAACTAAGCATTTTTGTTTTCAAATCAGATAAATTAAAAATTTTAATTATTTTTCTATAATTAGTTGGAACAAAACAAAAAGAGGCCCGGCTGGGTACTGACCAGCCCAGGCCGTATCAATAATATCAATAATATCAATAAGAAGGGTCTTTCGAACAAAATACGAAGGGGTCACTTTTTGTTTTCTTTATATTGTTGGCACTTTCGAGCCCTTTTCTTTATTTATTTCATTTATTCTTTATTTATCGAAAATAAATTACTGATAAAAATATTACATATCTCTATAATAATAATAGAGAAAGGAATACTCCTTATTTTTTTTATGTGTAATCTAACCCAATTTTCAATTAGGAGAGATGGCTGAGTGGACTAAAGCGGCGGATTGCTAATCCGTTGTACGAGTTATTCGTACCGAGGGTTCGAATCCCTCTCTTTCCGGTTCCCTTGATGACTTTATTTTTTTTTTTTTTTTTTTCAAATTTGGCAAATCGTTTGTTTTTATATAAACAAAAAATCCGAAGAAAATAGAAAAGAAAAACCCTTATTCTTCGCGCCCAGGATTACGTCCAGGATCATTAGATAGGAATCCAAAGATGAAGAGAGAAACAAAAAATATTACTACTGTGTAAACGAAGAGTTTGAGAGTAAGCATTACACAATCTCCAAGATAATAAAAAAAAAAAGAGAATAGATCCTCCATTTTTCTACCACATATCCTATTTGGATATCAAGAGCCGAGTTTCTTTCTAGAAAAAATCACGAACTTTCTAGGAAATCTAGGAAATTTGTAAGAAATTTTTCAATTTAATAAATTTATTAAATAATTTCGATTTTAGATATTTTAGATTAAGGATCTTATCGAAAACTTACAGCAGCTTGCCAAACAAAAGCTAAGAGAAAAAAGAACACGGGTATGACTGGCATAACATCTACGATTGGGTTCAAAAAAGCGTAGGCCTCGGGCAATTTTCCGAAGAAAAAACTACTTGAATAAAGGGCAGAATTAAGACAGATACAGATCAAACTAAAGATATTAAGCATAACAGACATTTTGTTCTTGGAGATAATTGAATTTTGATTGAATTATTGATATGATATAAGGAAAAGGGGGAAAATTTAGGTAGGCAAAAAATCCTTCTTTTCTTTTGAACTCACCCAATCAAAAATCCTCCAATTCTCAAAAGAGAAAAGAGAATAGAGGAAATCATACTTTCATACAATATCTTAATTGAATTATATCTAATAATCAATTGAATTCTATAGAATTCTATACTATATTAATAATTAATATTAATCCATATTTTTTATTTATTAATCTATATATTAATCTATATTAATAAATAAATTAATAAATAAATAGAATTCCATATTAATTATTATTATATTAATAAAAAAATCCTAGTAATAATCTAAATATCTATAGAATAAATTATATTGGAGTTGACAAATAACGAATACTGTAATTTAATTTAATTTTAATATTAAATAGTACTATTTTTTTTTTTTTTACTAATTATACTTTATAATTATACTTTAGTAGTATGGTTACTTTCTTAGTATCGTTTAGTAGTATCGAAAGTAGTTTCGAATATAAACCTAAATGGGGCGTGGCCGAGTGGTAAGGCAACGGGTTTTGGTCCCGTCATTCGAAGGTTCGAATCCTTTCGTCCCAGAGCATATTCATTATCTTAGAATAGAATAAAGATTTTGTTGAATGGGGTAACGTCTAATGTTAGCTGGAATTTCTTTCTTTTTTTTTTTTTTTATCTTTTATGCATGAATCATATCTTTTTTACGCAAACTGAATTGAATCGCGTACAAATGACACGCAAATGTAATTGACTCTATTTCTGATCCAGGTAAATTGGGAACATGGGTTCCCAGAGTTGGAATTCAAAAAAAGGGTCTTTTCATCCTATGCTCTATCCCATCTTGTTTCGGGAAGTTAGTTATTTAGAAAAGTATTCCGTCCCATAATTTGGACTTGTTGGGATTTGTACCTAGCCAGTCCGCATCCCCGAACATAATTCCCATTTTTTTTTCTCTTATGTCCCATTAGTCTTGTAGTACCCCGAGGGCGAATACATTAACTGAAGATATTCAAATTTCTGTGTCTGCTTGAATTGCATTAACAAAAATCAAATAAAAAAAAAATATAATGTAATTATATATCTATCCGAATCCGATGTATTTTCTTTGAATAAGTATTTCGTGTTTGGCCCTAATAAATAATTGTAAATTTATGTAACACTTAAAAGGGGGTGTTTTATGTTTTATATCTTTTATTCTCTTTTATTCACTTTCTATTCTATTATGTATGGATATTATATTATGTATGGCAAGATTCGATTAGCGAAATCTTGCTGAACTACACAGCTTAAACAAACAAAAAAAAAATGAGGAAATGTTTAAAGTATATGTATCCTTCTATTATATTTATTCTATTTTTGTGAAAAAGGCTTTTGACCCCCTCTATTTTTCATTTTAAAATGAAAATATTTAACAAATATTTAACCCTAACTTTTAATCTATTATTAAATATATTATATATTATTAAAATTAAATATAAATTCTTTTTCATTTTAAATTAAGAGGACTTGCTAAAACTTATTCAGAAACCTCTTTACCGATTTATAGCTATATTCTTTATTTACCGATCTATAGCTATATATAAAATATCTCTTCTATATTCTAAAGAACATTATAGAACAGAACAAAGGGATATAGATTACGATGTCTACAAACCAATGACTATTCATGATTCCATAATTGAATCAATTCCATACTGGTTCCAAATTAGAGGGATGTTATGGTAAAACTTCGTTTGAAACGATGTGGTAGAAAGCAACGTGCGACTTGAAGGACACGATCCATTGTGGATTCTTTCTTATATCCACCATTTTCGAAATGAGGGTGCTCTTGGCTTCGACATCCGTTGGTAACCTAAATGGTCCACGATGAAGCTCGAGTAGAAAGTATTAATTCATTTCTCAGGACAAGAATCTAGGGTTAATGCAAATCAATAAATTGGAGCAACTTCGTGAATATATCTTCGATATAGAAATGGAAGGGATCCCATTCGAGCAAGTTTCCAATTCAAAAGGAAAATTTCTTGGAATTAATAAAACCCTTTCGATCCAAAGTGTATCACGCGGGAATCTATTGTCCGTAGGATTCTTTGATAGAAGGAAATCAAAAAAAGGGGTATGTTGCTGCCATTTTGAAAGGATTAAGAAGGACCGAAGTAATGCCTAAACCCAATGATTTAAAACAAAGATAAAGGATCCCAGAACAAGGAAACACCGTTTTAATCGTCTCACTAACTGGGCCAGACTTAAGAATCCAAATAGATTTTAACCGAGACAAAAAAAAGGGGGGGTAAAGACCACTCAATAAACGAAAGATTCTCTTTTGAATTATTGGAGAGTTATCTAACTTGAGTTATGAGTAAGAATGCTTTTTTTTAGAAAAGAAGAAGAAAAAACAGACTTAAACTCCAGTCTAATTGATTTGATTATTTTATAGAACCTTTTGTCATTTATGGAATTTATTAGAATTCCATACAATAGATAAAACTTCAAATCCAATTCTTTTTTTTTCTCGAGCCGTACGAGGAGAAAACTTCCTATACGTTTCTAGGGGGGGTGTATTGTTCATCTACATCTATCTCAATGAGTCGTCTATCGAATCGTTGCAATTGATGTTCGATCTCGAAGAGAAGGAAAAGATCTTCAGAAAGTAGGTTTTTATGATCCAATAAAGAATCAAACTTATTTAAATGTTCCCGCCATTCTCTATTTCCTTGAAAAAGGGGCTCAACCTACAGGAACTGTTCAGGATATTTTTAAAAGGGTGGGGGTTTTTAAGGAATTTTATTC